TTCTGCTGCTTAGACGTATTCATTATTAATGAATAGTCAAATAGTATTTTGTATAGAATCTCAAAACAAAAATGATCCATTTCCACATTATGATTATGATGATAATAAATATAATAAATATTCCAATCTGCTTGAATATCAGAAAAAGAAATAGATTTGACATTTGATCTTTTCGCCGAGATAAAGACATAAGAATCAGATACAATATAGATAGAATCTTTTTTAGAAAAAGTAACCCCCTTTAGATGTTATTTTATGAATTTCATTGTTCAAAAATGATTCGCAGAGAAGAGAGATATTTTGATTAAATTGGGTTTTTTAGTAGAAGATGATTGTGAAGTGTATAAGAACAGGAGGTTTTATTTAGTGGTATTTTCTAAAGAAACACGTGTGAAAATCTCTAGAGTCTTCTCTTTTTTATTCCCTTGCCGTTCTATTCGGGGCAGCATGGGTTGGGTTCTATCAAAATCTATTCAATGCAAAATGAAAATTGCAGTATGATAATTTTCTAATATCTGATAACTCTTTCTAGGGAACCTTTATAGGTATAGGGAACAGCTAGAATATAAATAATAGATAGCCGTGTCAAAATGTCTTTTTGTTCCAGGGTTTACATAGACTCCTAAATGTTGTTATAATTGAAATTGAGAGGGGTTTTTTGATTAAAAAAAATAAATATGATAGTTATCTATCAATTTGTATTTTTTTTGTGTTATTAGGAAAACACTATTTTGATTTTGTGATTCAAATCCAAGAACTTTTCGTGCATTCGTAGTCATATTGTTAATGGTTCCAATTTTCATCAATTTTGTCTTTTGCGACTGAAAATACACATTTGACTTTTCAACAGAAAAGTGAGAGAAAGTTTTTTGTGTATTTTGAGATACCATACAATGAATCGAAAGAATGAATCAAATCCAATCAAAAAAAAGGGAAGAAAAGAGGACTTTATTTTAGGAAAAATGAAGGAAAACAGAGCAAGTACAATAAAAAAAAAGAAGTTCAGTAATCTGGGAAAATTTTTGTATCATTTTGGCGACATGGCCGAGTGGTAAGGCGGAGGACTGCAAATCCTTTTTTCCCCAGTTCAAATCCGGGTGTCGCCTGATCAACAAAAACCTTGAAATCTCTTCTTTTCTTCTATTGCTATAAGATAACAAAGATTCCGCAGCAGAAGCAGAGAAAACGGACTGGTGACTATTGTCTTGATACTTGTTTGATTCTAAACATAGGGTGAGGTTTTTCTAAAAGATGGACAATCTACTTGCATATTTAGGTCAAAGAAATATTCGAATGATAGAGGACAAGACTTCACGATTCCCTTCTACTACTAAACAATAATTAATTGAATACTAATTCATACTCATGTTTCTATTCTATTACTTACTACTTCTTATTACTCTTATTACTTATGTATGTATATGTATTGGCTAATGACTGGCCTAGATTGGAGAGCCTGATAAGAAATCTAATTCAACGAATAGTTCTGGAAAGGACAGAGGGGAGGTACTTTCTAACTCACGAGAATCTCTGAGTGCTCAAGCATCCAATCAATATTTGATTGGATGGATAATGAGCTTTCCCTTTTACCTTTTTAGAGAAAAAAGAAAAAGGCGAAAAGAAAGAATTTATTTTCGGAAACCCCAAGTAAAGAATATACTGTCTCCCGCCGTTTCACATATCTAATATGGGCGGGGTATGGATTAGATCAAATAGGAACTAGCGATATGTAATAGATATTGATTTATCTTTTTCTGCTTTTTGTTTTTGAAATATGAAATGAAGGTCAACAAAAAAAGAAGAGGCCTGAATTATTCCTTATTCCTACATGCTCCATTAATAACATTCCCTTGTGAGGTTATTGCGTATTTTGCTTGTGGTTAATGTTTCCAAATTAGAAACATTAGAGGAGTTTAAGCGGATTTATTAGATTGGTTTAGCAATAATGTTCGGCCAGAATCCCTTTTTTATTTTGACTCTGCGCGAAGGATTCCACTATTATTAGTGTATTATATATTATATATATATTATAATTAGTGAGGAAAAATCGAAAAATTCCTTCATATTTATATTTATAGAGATTAGGGGACAGAATTCACATGGATATAGTAAGTCTCGCTTGGGCTGCTTTAATGGTAGTCTTTACTTTTTCCCTTTCACTAGTAGTGTGGGGAAGAAGTGGACTCTAGAGGTCCTAATCAATTGAGTTTAAGGAATCAAACTGTATCAATTTTTTTATAGATCGTTCTGCAACACGTTTTTAGCTATTTAAAATATCTTCTCCGAATTCCATTGGGATTGACTGGAATAATTGATTAGAAGAATTCTACTCTTTCAATCAAATAGATATCTCGATGATTCCCATGTTTGTATTTCGAAATAAATGGGATTCACAAGAATTTGAATTTTTTTATTCCAACTGAATTCTTCGGCCAAATTTGTTATTAAAATCAACGGGCTTTTACCTAGCGTATATGATGAATACTGGGTAGGTTCAGACTCTTTTCCCTCTTTACTGTTCAAAGAAGAAGTCATTTTCTTTTTTTAAGTGTATACGCACGTTCGGTGAGAAACAATATAGACATAGTGGTTGTCTGCCTAACCATATACTAGCAGAATAAGATCTTCAAACGAGTCACATATTGCACATTACCGCTTTCTAATTTTTTATTCAATTTGATTTTCATTTTCTCGACTTATTGCATATCAAGGTTCGGGCATTCAAAATAGATTGGCTCTTCCTTTTTGAAATTCGAAGAAGTGCCCGTCGAATTGATGTCAATGGTTCAATCAATTACTTCTTCGGATTGCTAAAAAAAAAAAGATTCCTACGTGATTTTATTATGAATATGTCGATATCCATCCGTTTTTACTTTAATTGACTTTCTTGATTGATGATATTATCGATTTGATGATACCGAAATTCGGATTGGGAATCATCAAAAATCTAGTATAGAACGATAAGAGTAAGAAAATGATTTGAGATTAATCGAGATTCATTGGAATAAATGGGTATAGATGTAACAAAATAAATGGAATTGGGTGCTATATCCACTCCATCTATGGAATGGATATTCACATATATGATGAACACATATATGATCAATATAAATATTGTCATTTGATCTATTTAAGCCTCTATACTTTATTTTAGAATTAGAATTCTTTTTTCTTTTATATTTATTTTTATTTTATATACTAGATACTAGAGTTTTCTAACTAAAATAACCCTAATAGATAGTATGGTAGAAAAAAAGATTCATTGATTTCTTTCTTACCATACTATCTATTAATATATTGCTGATTCGAGCCCGTTCATTTCATTTAAGACGTAAAAATGGAATTTTCATTTTTTTTATCAATTTGTGATAAGAACTCAGAAGTCAAGTTTCATTCAAATGAATTAATGAATCATTAATCATTTTGACTGACTGTTTTTACGTAAATGATAAGGAGAAAGGCGGTAGGAACTAGAATAAATAGTGCAGTAGCAATAAATGCAAGAATATTAACTTCCATAATCTTGTCGTTTTTTTACTTCGCAATAACTCGGGATTTAATCCCATAGAGATGTTAAATCTTTTGCTTATAAATTCAATGAATTACCTCTCGATGATATTGAATAGGATCAATATCATGAATAACAATATCTGAGCTATTCAATCAATTCGTCGTCGAGATTGAATAGTATAACATAGGAAGTTCTTTTATCCATACCAACCCAACCTTGCCTTGGATTACTGACCCAATCAAAAATTCCTTTCATCTCTTTTTTTTTTCTTTTTTTCTCTAGAATCTACCCAGTCTTTCTTGTAAAATCATCTGATGAAGTATCATCAAAGCGCCCTTCCACTAACTAGTCACATAGTTACAAACCTAAACAAACAATAAAAGCGAAAAAAGAGCAAAAGAAAGGAGTTTCGTTCGAAATTTTACTGTGATTTTTTTGGAAGACAAAGAAGTGTGATAAAGATGAGGCCCTCACAAAACATCAAACAAATATTGATCAAATTCACTACTTTTTTTGGGGTATTTGTTCTTTCTTCGATGGGACCTTATTCAAACAAAATGAAAAAAAAAAGAAAGCAAAAAGGACCCCCCTTGCTTTGACAATGAAATTCTGCCCCAGCCCCTTCATAAATTAGAAAACGGTAGAGCTGAGTTGATGTATTTATTGGATCCGTCGGGACTGACGGGGCTCGAACCCGCAGCTTCCGCCTTGACAGGGCGGTGCTCTGACCAATTGAACTACAATCCCAGGGAAATAAGGGATCTAGCAGAAATTTTGATTCTTTTTATCTACGTATCAGGTCTTTCTGAAGGACAAAGGGGTTCTATCATCTTATGGTGGATTGGCGAATTATTGGGCCGAGCTGGATTTGAACCAGCGTAGGCATATTGCCAACGAATTTACAGTCCGTCCCCATTAACCACTCGGGCATCGACCCAGGAAGAATCAAATTGAAATAGGTAATCCATGAGAAACTTCCTTTCATAGTACCCTACCCCCAGGGGAATTCGAATCCCCGCTGCCTCCTTGAAAGAGAGATGTCCTAAACCACTAGACGATGGGGGCCTGCTTGTCCAACCGCCCTCATACTATGAGTATAGTATGAACAGTTTTTTGAAATTGTCAATAGAAGGGAATATTCTAATTAGATCCGACGGATCTTTCCCACTTTCAGAATTGTATAGAATTTTTTTATTCGTCATTCATGAATCATTCATTACCATTTGAAATCTATTATTTTTCTCTTTTTGTTTAAATTCTTTAAAATGAAAAAAAAATACGGAAGAATGGGGTTGTTTGAGGATTCATTGGTTTGTCAGAAAAAGAAAATAGATTCAAAAAAGAAGGGGTTCAATTCGATTTCTTTCTTTCTTTCGCTTTCATTTATGGATTCGTTGTTAAGACGAAAGATCCTTATCTCTACCTTCCTCCCCCCAACCCAAGACCGAAACAATAAATCTAGTAAATGGAATCAAGAAGTTATTGAAAA